AAGTAAATAAACATTGAAATTTTTAGTGCCTAAATTTTTTAGTAATTTTTTCTTAAGAAAAATGTGTTATTAAAATTTTATTAAAATTAAAAAATTTTTAATGTGTATATATATATATGCTATTGTTAATTTATATCACAACTTGTTAACTAGCACGTTCTTGAGCCTGTCTTGAGTTTAGGGGTTTGGCAAGAATAACAGGAATTTGAGAGCGTAGGGGGTAAGGGGGTTTGTCGCGCAAAAGCCAAGTCAATGTTAGAAATGTTGAAGAAAATTTTATTTATTATGCACTTGAATTAAAATTTAGTGCGTCTTAAATTATGTCTTCAAATAAATATAATATCGCATACAAGGAAAAGCACCACCTTATCTAACATTTGTATTTGCACTTTGAATGCAAGTGAAAAGCAACCTAAAAGAGAACCCCATGCATAGTTAAAATGCTCGGCATGGGGGGTAAAGGGCCAAATGATTGACACTACCAGCTAATCAGATGCCGCTTACGGCTCACTAAGGGGGCTTGGAACGATGCTCGTGAAGTGGGAATCAGATGCCAGGAATAATTAATATTAACCGTTCTTATTCAAGATGTCCCTGATTCTATCATTGACAGCTATTATTAATGGGTTCTAGTGAGACTTGTAGAACAATGGTATTCCTGTCTTAGGGTGTGCTTTTTGGTTAAAATATTTTAATGGTGATAATACATAATATGTCTATAATACATACATAATATGTACTAATACATACATATATATGTATATAATGTTTAAATTCATTTTCGTGTGTCAGAGCATGGACAGTAATAAACGCATATGTATGATGCTAATGTAATGTGAATTCATGTTAGTTTTTTCAGGAGATAGTTTAGTTTAGAATCCTGGCTTTGGGAGTCAGGGGTGTGAGTTAGAATCTCTCTTTCCTGGTTGTGCGTGGTCTTAGGGGGGGGTTTAACCTCCAGTCTTTGGATTACAAGACCAATGCTTTGTTTAAGCTACTAAGGTTGGTTTATTCTAGCATTTTATTTTCTAATCAGCCTTTTAAAGGGAATAAGATTAGGAATATTGAAAAATATAGTACTGATGCAATTTGTCCAATAATAATGAAGGGGTTTTCTACTGGTATGCCACCAATTCATGTAAGAATGATTATGTCTGCTACTAGAATTCAGAATAGGGCTTGGGTGAGTGGGCGGAATGTTATTCCCCGTTGTTTGGAGGTGTGGAGTAGTGGAACTAGCAGTAGTACTAAAATAGAAAAAAGTAATGCGAGTACTCCGCCTAGCTTATTAGGAATTGAACGTAGAATGGCGTAGGCAAATAGGAAGTATCATTCTGGTTTAATATGTGGGGGTGTGACTAGAGGGTTAGCCGGAGTAAAGTTTTCTGGGTCTCCTAAAAGATTGGGTGAAAATAGTGTTAGGATTAGAGAGGCTGTAAGTATGATTGCGAACCCTAGAAGATCTTTGTAAGAGAAGTATGGGTGGAAGGAGATTTTGTCTGCATTGGGGTTGAGGCCTATTGGGTTGTTTGATCCTGTTTCGTGGAGAAAAAGTAAGTGAAGTATGGTTATGGCCACAACTACAAATGGCAGTAGGAAGTGGAATGCGAAGAATCGTGTGAGTGTTGCATTGTCTACAGAGAACCCCCCTCAAATTCATTGAACTAGTATGTCTCCTACATATGGAACCGCGGATAGTAGGTTTGTAATTACGGTAGCTCCTCAAAACGATATTTGTCCTCATGGTAGGACATAGCCTACAAATGCTGTTATCATGACTAAAAGAAATAAGATTACCCCGATATTTCAGGTCTCTTTATTGAGGTATGAGCCATAGTATAGTCCTCGAGCAATGTGAATGTAAAGGCAGATGAAGAAGAATGATGCCCCGTTGGCATGTGTGTTGCGAATTAATCAGCCGTAGTTTACATCTCGGCAAATGTGGACTACAGATGAGAAAGCTGTTGATATGTCTGATGTGTAATGTATAGCTAAAAATAATCCAGTTAAGATTTGAGTGATTAAGCATAGTCCTAGGAGTGAGCCAAAGTTTCATCATACTGAGATATTGGCTGGGGTTGGTAAATCAATTAGTGCATCGTTGGCAATTTTAAGTAGTGGATGTGTTTTTCGTAGGCTGGCCATTAGTTTGTTCTTGTAGTAAAATAATTACAGTGGTTCTTCAAGTCATAGATTTTGGTTAAAGTCCGAGCAAGAATTATAATGTATTTAATGTCTTTATTGTTAATAATTTTAGTTGTAGGTCTAGTTGCAGTTGCTTCTAATCCAACTCCTTATTTTGCGGCCATTGGTTTGGTAGTTACGGCTGGTGTTGGGTGTGGAATTTTAGTTTGTTCTGGGGGTTCATTTTTGTCTTTAGTTTTATTTTTGATTTATCTTGGAGGCATGCTTGTAGTTTTCGCTTATTCGGCAGCCTTGGCTGCTGAGCCTTTTCCGGAGGCTTGGGGGGGCCGTTCTGTTGTGGAGTATGTTTTAATTTATCTGTTTGGGGTGGCTCTAGTGGCCGGGTTTTTTGGGGGTGGGTGATATGATGGTTATTGAGTTGTTGTGGATGGTTTAAAGGAGTTTTCTGTATTGCGTAACGATATAAGTGGTGTAGCCGTTGTTTATTCTTTTGGAGGGGGGATGTTGGTGGTTTGTGCTTGGGTTTTGCTTTTAACATTGTTTGTTGTTTTGGAGTTAACACGTGGTCTGGATCGTGGCGGTCTGCGGTTAGTTTAAATTAGGGTAGTATATGTTAAAATTAGTGTAGTTAGTGAAATTGAAAATATAGTTAAATATGTTTTGATTTTTGCTTGTTGGGCGTTGTTAATATATGTAATGGCTTTGGTGAATGTTCATAATATTTTTTCTACTCAGAGGGTCTGTCATGTTTTATCTAGTGTTGTGCCGATTTTTTGACCTAGGGTCAGTTTTAATGTTGGAAAAATTCGGTGTACTAGTGTGGGGCAGTATCCTAGCATGTTGAATGAGTAAAATAATAGGGCTATGGGTGTATTTTTGATTTGTTTTTCGTCTAGTGTAGAGATTCATTTTGCTGTAATAAAACCAAAGATAATAACTGCGAGGGCAGTAAGTTTTAAGTATGTAGGCATTGTTAGGGTTGGTGTTTTTTCTGGAAGTATATTATGTCAGATAATGAATCCTATTAAAATGCTTCCTCAGGCAAGTCGTTTGATTGGTTTAAGTACTGTTTCTGTGTCCTCGGTTGCTAAAATTTTAGGGTTAATTAGTCCGGGCCCCAGTGTTACGTGGTATATTAGTCGATAGCTGTAAGCTGCTGTAAAAGATGCGGCGATAAGTGTTAAGGTGATGGTAAGGATGTTTAGTTTTGACGTAATTAGTGATTCAAGGATGGCATCTTTTGAGTAAAATCCGGCCAAGAATGGAACACCTGATAGTGCTATATTACCAATTAATAAATAGATTGTGGTGGCTGGCATTAGTGTTATTAGGTTTCCTATTTTTCGGATGTCCTGTTCATCTTTCAGTTTATGGATAATTACACCCGAGCATAGAAATAATATAGCTTTAAAGAAAGCGTGGGTGCAGATGTGAAAAAATGCTAGTTGTGGTTGGTTGAGCCCAATGGCTATTATTATTAATCCCAGTTGGCTTGATGTTGAGAAGGCTACGATTTTTTTGATATCATTTTGGGTTAAGGCACAGGCGGCTGAAAATAGTGTTGTCGCTAGTCCTAGGTATAAGCAGGTTGCTAGTGCTGTATTATTGTTTTGCATTATTGGGTGTAGGCGGACTAATAAGAAAATTCCGGCAACAACTATGGTGCTGGAGTGAAGTAGGGCAGATACGGGCGTTGGGCCTTCTATGGCTGCTGGGAGTCAGGGGTGGAGTGTGAATTGGGCTGATTTTCCTATGGCTGCCAGGATGATTCCTGCTATGGGAATTATTGAGTTATGTATTTTTGATTCTGTAATAATTTCTTGAATGTCTCAAGAGTTTATTTGTGTGGCAAATCATGCAATAGTTATAATGAATCCAATGTCTCCTACTCGATTATAAATGATCGCTTGAAGAGCAGATGTATTGGCGTCCGCTCGTCCAGACCATCATCCGATTAATAGAAATGACATAATTCCAACACCCTCTCAGCCAATGAATAGTTGGAATATATTGTTGGCTGTGACTAAGATGATTATGGCTACGAGGAATATAAGAAGGTATTTAAAGAATCGGTCTTTGTTTGGGTCTGCTTGTATGTATCATAGTGCAAATTCTAGAATTGATCAGGCCACGAATAAGGCAACTGGGGTAAAAATTAATGAGTAGTGGTCGAAGTTGAAACTTACAGAGATGTTGATAGTATAAATACTTGTTCAGTATCAGTTGGTGGAAATATTTTCTACCCCCTGATTTATAAAGATTAATAGTGCGGTAAGGCTAATTAAGAATGAGTGGTTTAGGGCGTTTTTAATATTTATGGCTAATTGGTTTGGTTTTTTTGGTTTGGGTAGAGTTATAAGTAGAGGGTAGATTAGGGTTAGAATTGACAGAAGTATAAGTGATGTTAGGACATGTGTCATAACTTCTACTTGGATTTGCACCAAGAGTTTTTGGTTCCTAAGACCAGTGGATGTACTGTTATCCTTTAGAAGTAGTGAGAAGCCGTGGAGTTTAACCACGGTTCTAAGTATTAGCAGAACTTATTATCTTCCTTCTTTCTCGGTAAGTTAGGGGGTTTTAACACCTATTGTTAGAGTCACGATCTAAGGTTTTAGTTAAACTAAGCTTACTAGTAGCATCATCCTAGTAGGAGTTCTGGTTTTGCTACGAGTAAGATAGGGATTAAGTGGAGTGCCATTAGTAGATGTTCTCGGGTGTGGTAGGGTGGAAGATTAGTAATGTGGTTTGGCATTTGTCCTCGTTGGGTTGTTAAAAATATGTAAAGTGAGTAGCTTGCTGTAATTAGTGTTCCTACCCCTGTTATAACAATAGTTCATGGGGATCAGCTGAATATTGTTGTAATGATTGTTAGTTCTCCCACTAAGTTTGGTAGAGGGGGGAGTGCCAGGTTTGCTAGATTAGCAATGAATCATCATGTTGTTGTTAATGGAAGAATTGTTTGTAATCCTCGAATGAGGATTATTGTTCGACTGTGGACTCGCTCGTATGTTGTGTTGGCTAAACAGAATAGTATTGATGATGTGAGTCCGTGGGCAATTATTAAAGTAATTGCTCCTGAAAATCCTCATGTTGTTTGGATTAAGATTCCTCCTGCCACTAAGCCTATATGGCTTACGGACGAGTAAGCGATTAAAGATTTAAGGTCTGTTTGTCGCAGGCAAATTGAGCCCGTCATGATAATTCCTCATAGTGCTAAAATAATGAATGGGTATACTAGTTCTTTATTGAATGCGTCTAGTACGGTTATTATTCGTATCATTCCGTATCCCCCCAGTTTGAGTAGAATTGCTGCCAGTACTATTGACCCTGCCACTGGGGCTTCAACGTGTGCTTTAGGTAATCATAAGTGTACTCCATAAAGTGGTATTTTTACTAGAAATGCGATTAAGCAGCCAGCTCATCAAATTATGTGGCTTCAAGAATCTAGTGCAAATGGTTGTGTGTATTGAAGGATTAGTATTGATAGTGTCCCAGTTGTTTGTTGTAGAAGAAGAAGTGCGATTAAAAGTGGTAAAGAGCCTGCAAGGGTATAAAATAAGAAATAAATTCCCGCATTTAAGCGTTCGGCTTGGTTACCTCAGCGGGTGATAATGATTAGGGTTGGAATTAGTGTGGCTTCAAACATAATATAAAATATGATCACTTCTGTGGCGCCGAATGCTAAAATCAATGAAGTTTGAAGAGAAGCGAGGAGTGAGATGTATATACGTTGGCGGTTGATTGGCTCTGGGTTAATGTGGTTTTGACTTGCTATTATTATTAGTGGAAGTAGTCAGCAAGTTAGTACTAGGAATGGGGTTGATAATGGGTCTGTGGCTATATATGAGTTTGAAGCGGTTCATCCGGTTTCTGATGTTCATTTTGTTAATGATAAACTAATTAGAGCAATTAAAAAACCATGGGCTGTTGTGGTAGTTCAAATAAATTTTGCAGGGGTCAGTCAGATGGTTGGAAACAATATTATGGTTGGAATAAGTACTTTTAGCATTGTAGAAGGTTAAGATTTTGTAGATGGTCTGTTCCGTGGGTGCGAGTAGTGGCAACCAGTAGTGCAAGGCCTGTGCTTGCTTCACAGGCGGAGAAGGCTAGAAGTAGTATTGGGGTTAATGAAAATCCTGTTGATTCAAATTGAAGTGCCCATAGGGCTAGTGCAATAAATAGGGATAATATCATGCCCTCTAAGCATAGTAAAGCAGAGAGTAGGTGTATCCGGTTAAATGTTAGTCCTATTAGTCCTAATGTGAATGCTGATGTAAAGCTAAAGTGCACGGGTGTCATAAGGGAATCATGGGATTTAACCATGGTTTTTTGAGCCGAAATCAAAGGTCTTTTTTGGACTAATTCCCTATTCTGCTCATTCTAATCCCCCTTGAGCTCATTCGTAGATTAGTCCTATGGTTAGTAGAATAATAATTGCTATGGCCCAGAGTAGGGTCTCGGCTGGGTTTTGAAGTTGATCCCCTCATGGGAGGGGGAGAAGGAGGGCAATTTCTAAATCAAATAGAAGGAACAGAATTGCGATAAGAAAGAATTGTAACGAAAATGGAAGTCGGGCGGACCCTAATGGGTCAAACCCGCATTCATAGGGTGATAGTTTTTCTGTGTCTGGGTTTATTTGGGGAATTCAAAATGAGATAAATGCTAGAACTGATGGAATAATTACTGTGATAATAATAATTGTTATGATTAAGTTCATTATCTTTTCTTGGAGTTTAACCAAGATTAAGTAATTGGAAGTCACTTATATTGGGTTTATACTAAAAAGATTATGAGCCTCATCAGTAAATAGAGACGTAAAGGAATAGTCAAACTACGTCAACGAAGTGTCAGTACCATGCTGCGGCTTCAAAGCCAAAGTGATGTTCTGATGTAAAGTGATATTGTACTTGCCGCAGAAGGCAGATGGTTAAGAAAGTTGATCCAATGATGACATGCAGTCCGTGAAATCCTGTGGCTACAAAGAATGTTGATCCATATACCCCGTCTGCAATGGTAAACGGTGCCTCATAGTATTCTATTGCTTGTAGGGCTGTAAAATACACCCCTAAAATGATTGTAAGGGCGAGGGATTGGATGGCTTGTTTTCGTTCCCCCTCTATAATGCTGTGATGGGTTCATGTTACTGTTACTCCGGATGCTAGCAGGACGGCTGTGTTTAGTAGTGGTACTTCAAATGGGTCTAGGGTAATGAGTCCTGTTGGTGGTCAGCATCCTCCTAGTTCTGGCGTGGGGGCCAAACTTGAGTGGTAAAAGGCTCAGAAAAATCCTAAAAAAAAGAATACTTCAGAAGTAATGAATAGAATTATGCCGTATCGAAGTCCTTTTTGTACTGGCGGGGTGTGGTGGCCTTGGAATGTTCCTTCTCGAATCACATCTCGTCACCATTGAATCATAGTGAGAATAAGTAGTGTAAGTCCTAGGATAATTAGTGTTATTGAGTTAAAGTGGAATCAGATGGCTAAGCCTGATGTTATAAGTAGGGCGCCTATGGCTCCTGTTAGGGGTCATGGACTTGGGTCGACTATGTGATATGCATGTGCTTGGTGGGCCATTAGATGTTTTCTTGTAAATATAGGCTTAGTAAAAGGACAAAAACGTAGGCTTGAATTATTGCTACCGCAATCTCTAGGATTGTAAGGAGAATGAGAATTGTAGCAGTTAGAAATGCTACTGTTGGCATTATTGATGCTAACACAAACACGGCTGTTGAAATGAGTTGAATTAACAAGTGACCTGCGGTCAAATTGGCTGTAAGTCGCACCCCTAGGGCTAGTGGTCGAATAAACAGGCTAATTGTTTCGATAATCACTAGGACTGGGATAAGAGGGGTTGGTGTCCCCTCTGGTAGAAGGTGCCCTAGAGAGGATGTTGGTTGGTTGAGTATTCCAACAATCACTGTGGCTAGTCATAGTGGTACAGCAAATCCCATGTTTATTGACAGTTGTGTTGTTGGTGTAAAAGTATATGGTAGTAGACCAAATAGGTTTATTGAAATAATATATAGTGTTAGTGCAGTAAATAGAAGTGCTCATTTGTGTCCGCCGATGTTTAATGGTATTAATGTTGGGTTAACAAATCGGCTGACTAGTCATGATTGTGTTGTGAGAAATCGGTTGTTGGTTCATCGTGGAAGTGAGTTTGGGAAAGATAGTGGTACTAGTAGGGCAATAAAAATTAGTGATACCCCTATAAGTTTAGAACTTGCGAACTGGTCAAATAGGCTAGTTATCATAGTCAGATTCAATTAAGGTTGTGGTATTTTTTAACGTCTAATAGAATAAATTCGTTTGGTTGAATAAAGCCTAGGACTTTATTTGGGGTGAGTAAAAGAATAATTCATGAAAAAATTAAGATTGTGAATCATGGAAGGGGGTTCAGTTGTGGCATAGTCACTAGAGGTGGTCGTTAATCACCAAGGTTTGGCTTAAAAGGCCAATGCTTAATCGATTTTAGCTTTCTAGTGAGGCCTCTTCTAGTATTATTATAGGTCAGTGTTCAAAGGTTTTTAGTGGTACTGCTTCAACTACAATTGGTATGAAGCTATGGTTGGCCCCGCAAATCTCGGAGCATTGTCCGTAGAATACTCCGGGTCGAAGTACAATGAAGGCAGTTTGATTGAGTCGCCCTGGGACTGCGTCTATTTTAACCCCCAGTGATGGGACAGCTCAAGAATGAAGAACATCTTCAGCAGAGACTAGGATGCGGATTGGAGATTCTTGGGGAATTACCATTCGGTAGTCGGTTTCTAATAACCGAAATTCGCCAGGGGCCAGTTCTTGGGTAGGTACCATGTATGCGTCAAACCCAAGATTTAAGTAGTCTGTGTACTCATAGCTTCAGTATCATTGATGTCCCATGGCTTTTACTGTTACATGGGGGTCATTAATTTCGTCTATGAGATATAGGATTCGGAGGGATGGGAGAGCGATTAGAATTAGGATGATAGCCGGAAGTATAGTCCATACGATTTCAATTTCTTGGGAGTCCAAAATGAACTTGTTAGTTAGATTAGTTGATACTATTGCCAAAATAATGTAAAGCACCAGGGTGCTGATTAAAAATACAATTATTAGGGCGTGGTCGTGAAAGCTAAGAAGTTCTTCTATTACAGGTGATGCTGCGTCTTGAAATCCTAGTTGGGTTGGGTGCGCCATGATATGGAGATGTATGGGGGTTTAACCCATAACTTCATCTTGACAAGGTGGTATAAATTTTTTACTAACATCTCTAAGAAGGTGGCAGAATGGTTATGCAGCTGGCTTGAAACCGGCATATGGGGGTTCAATTCCTTCCTTTCTCGTTAATTGGATTGCGCTAAAACAAATGCAGGTTCTTCAAATGTGTGATATGGTGGAGGGCAGCCGTGAAGTCATTCTGCATTTGTTGAGGTTAGTTCAACAGATAGTACTTCTCGTTTGGCAGCGAAAGCTTCTCAAATAATAAATAAGAATATAACTACGGCTACCAAAGAGATTAGTGACCCAATAGAAGACACTGTGTTTCATAGGGCATATGCATCTGGATAGTCAGAATATCGTCGGGGTATACCTGCTAACCCAAGGAAATGTTGTGGGAAAAATGTTAGATTGACACCAATAAATATAACCCCGAAGTGGATTTTTGTTCATGTGCTGTTTAGTGTGTACCCGGTAAACAGTGGAAATCAATGGACGAAGCCCGCTATGATGGCAAATACAGCTCCTATTGATAGCACATAATGGAAGTGTGCAACAACATAGTAAGTGTCGTGAAGTACAATATCCAGAGAAGAGTTGGCTAAGATGATTCCTGTCAGTCCACCCACTGTGAATAGGAAAATAAACCCTAGCGCCCATAATATTGGTGTCTCTCATTTAATAGAGCCCCCGTGGAGTGTAGCCAGTCAGCTAAATACTTTTACTCCTGTTGGGATAGCAATAATTATTGTTGCGGATGTAAAGTATGCGCGGGTGTCCACGTCCATTCCTACTGTAAATATATGATGGGCCCATACGATGAACCCTAAAAGGCCGATGGCTATTATGGCTCATACTATGCCTATGTACCCGAATGGTTCTTTTTTCCCCGCATAGTAAGCTACAACGTGGGAAATAATTCCAAATCCTGGTAAAATAAGAATGTAAACTTCTGGGTGGCCAAAGAATCAGAATAAGTGTTGGTACAGAATTGGGTCTCCCCCCCCAGCTGGGTCGAAGAATGTGGTATTTAGGTTTCGATCTGTTAGAAGTATTGTAATTCCGGCAGCTAAGACTGGAAGTGACAGAAGTAAAAGGACAGCGGTGACTAGTACTGCCCACACAAACAGGGGGGTTTGGTACTGAGTGATGGCTGGGGGTTTTATATTAATGATTGTTGTAATAAAATTAATAGCCCCTAAAATTGATGAAACACCTGCTAAATGAAGCGAGAAAATTGTTAGGTCTACTGATGCTCCTGCGTGAGCAAGGTTACCTGCGAGCGGTGGGTAGACTGTTCATCCTGTTCCAGCACCTGCTTCAACACCAGAGGAGGCCAGAAGTAATAGAAATGATGGGGGTAGCAGTCAAAAACTTATATTATTTATTCGTGGAAATGCCATGTCTGGTGCTCCAATCATTAATGGGACAAGTCAGTTTCCAAATCCTCCAATTAGCATTGGCATTACTATAAAGAAAATTATTACAAAAGCATGGGCGGTTACGATTACATTGTAGATTTGGTCATCCCCTAAAAGTGATCCTGGCTGGTTTAATTCAGCTCGAATAAGAAGACTAAGGGCGGTTCCAACTATTCCTGCTCAGGCACCAAATACCAGATAAAGGGTGCCAATGTCTTTGTGGTTAGTGGAGAAGAATCAACGGGTGATTATCACAGGTAGAGTGGCTGAGTGTTAGGCGGCGGTTTGTAGCATCGTATACAGGGGTTTCATTCCCCTCTCTATCAGGCCTTGTGGTGTCAACACGTTAAATTGCAAATTTAAAGTTGTAGATTGTAAGTCTACCGGGGCTTTCCCGCCTTTTTTGCTTTAAGGCGGGGAAAGTAGGCGGATGCTCGTTGGTTTGAGCGCTTAACTGTTAATTAAGAATTTGTAGGATCGAGGCCTTCCCGTCTAGAGGGGCCTTAGTTTAATTAAAATATTTGATTTGCAATCATAAGATGCAGAGTAATATCTGTAGGTCCTATTCGGGGGCTAGAAGGGTTTAACTTCTGCTTAGAGCTTTGAAGGCTCTTGGTCTTATTTATCCTAAGCCCTCAGATGGTTATGGCGAGGATGGATGGCGTTAGGGGTAGGAGTCCTAAGGTGGTTATGATTGTGATAGTTAATGGGAGTAGGTTTTGGATTGTTTTGGTTCGTCATGGGGTGGTCATATTATTTGTATTAGGGTTGATGGTTAGTGTTGTTGTGTAACATAGTCGTAGGTAAAAATATAAACTGAGTAGGGCGGTTATAACCATGATTGTGGCTGTAAGAGGGAGGTTTTGTTTTGTTAATTCTTGGATAATTAACCATTTTGGGGCGAATCCTGTTATGGGCGGGAGTCCCCCTAGGGACAATAAGATTAGTGGGGTGATTGCTGTGAGTGTTGGGTTTTTAGATCAAGTTGTCGATAGTGTGTTAATTTTTGTTGTGTTCATTGTCTTTAGGGTGAGGAATGCTGCGGATGTTATGATAATGTAGGTAATTAGAGCAATGAGGGTGAGATTTGGGGCGTAGTGAATGATGATTATTATTCAGCCTATGTGGGCAATTGATGAGTAGGCTAGGATTTTTCGTAATTGGGTCTGATTTAATCCTCCTCATCCTCCCAGTAGTGTTGATAAAATTCCTATAAGTGTAAGAAGTGTTGGGTTAGTGTTTTGAGTTACTTGAATAATTAGGGCAAATGGGGCTAGTTTTTGTCAAGTGGATAAAATTAGTCCTGTTGTTAAGTTTAGCCCTTGTAAAACTTCTGGGAGTCAAAAATGTGCTGGTGCTAGTCCGATTTTTAGTGCCAGTGCTAATATAATTACTATGTTGGTGATTGGATTTGAGATGTTGTTGATATTTCATTCTCCTATAAGTCAGGCATTTGTTGTACTTGCAAATAAGATTATTGCTGCTGCAGTGGCTTGGATGAGAAAGTATTTTGTAGTTGCTTCCACTGCTCGTGGGTGGTGTTGTTGAGCTATTAGTGGGGTAATTGCTAGGGTGTTAATTTCCAGGCCTATTCAGGCTAGTAATCAGTGTGAGCTGGCAAATGTTATGGTGGTGCCTAGTCCTATACTAAATAAGATAATTGCTAATACATATGGGTTCATTGATGGGGGAAGGATTTTAACCATCATGTCCGGGGTATGGGCCCGAAAGCTTTTTTAGCTGACTATCTTAGAAGGTGGTGTAGAGGAAGCACTAAGAGTTTTGATCTCTTTGGTATAGGTTCAAGTCCTTTCTTTCTAAGAACTGAGGGGGATTTAACCCCTGTAATTCACTCTATCAAAGTGGTCCTTGGGCATTCGGGCACAGTTCTTAAGTTATGTTTGTGGTGGTAGACTTGCCAGTGCGATTGGTAAGGCTGCATGTCATAGTACGAATGCTAGCGTAATTGGGAGGAAGTTTTTTCAGATCAGGTGTATTAGTCGGTCGTATCGGAATCGTGGATAAGATGCTCGTACTCATAGAAATAGTCCGGCTAATATTGCGGCTTTTGTTATAGTGTAGACTGTTGATAGCTCAGGGGTGTTTGGTAGATAGGATGTGCCTAGGAATAAAATTGCTGACAGGGTATTTATTAATAAGATGTTAGCGTATTCGGCTAAGAAGAATAATGCAAATGGCCCTCCTGCATACTCTACATTAAAACCTGATACTAATTCTGATTCTCCTTCTGTGAGGTCGAATGGTGCTCGGTTGGTCTCAGCTAGGGTAGAGATGTATCATATTGTGGCTAGTGGTCATGCGGGAATTAGTAATCATATCTTTTCTTGTGTTGTACTTAGGGCCTGTAGTGAGTATCCCCCCGAGAAAAGTATAATGGATAAGATGATTAGTCCTAGGCTTACTTCATATGAAATTGTTTGGGCCACAGCTCGTAAGGCTCCCACTAATGCATATTTTGAGTTTGATGCTCACCCTGAGCCTAAGATTGAGTACACCGCTAGGCTTGATAGTGCTAAGATGAATAATATTCCTAAATTTAAGTTCGTTATTGAGTGGGGCAATGGTATTGGTGTCAACATTATGGCCAGGGTTAGTGCAATAATTGGTGTAATTATAAATAAAAAGGGTGATGATGATGATGGGCGAACTGGCTCTTTAATAAATAGTTTGATACCGTCGGCGATTGGTTGAATTGAGCCGTATGGTCCTACTACGTTTGGCCCCTTTCGAAATTGCATATATCCTAATACTTTTCGTTCAACCAAGGTTAAGAAGGCCACTGCTAGAAGAACAAATAGAATATAGATTAGGGGGTTGATTAGTTGATTGGTTAGGGTGTAAAGCATAAGTTAGAGAGAGGATTTGAACCCCTGATTAAAGGGCTTAGGCCTTTTGCAATTACCGGACTCTGCCACCCTAACAACTCCTTATTGGGGAGATTTTGTGCCCTTTTGTTTTAATTTATTTAAATTCATTGGTTTAGGTTGGGGCGCTCTTTAGGGTGGGCCCCCTTTCTTCGGTCCTTTCGTACTAGGAAAAGTAGCTTTACAGATAGAAACTGACCTGGATTACTCCGGTCTGAACTCAGATCACGTAGGACTTTAATCGTTGAACAAACGAACCCTTAATAGCGGCTGCACCATTAGGATGTCCTGATCCAACATCGAGGTCGTAAACCCTCTCGTTGATATGGGCTCTTGAAGAGGATTGCGCTGTTATCCCTTGGGTAACTTGGTTCGTTGGTCGGTTTTTGGCCGGGTCATGTTTGGTCAGATGTTCTGTTGCTTAAAGGTGTCTCTTTTGGCTTTGGATTTAGATCAATCCACTCGGAGGTTATTTTTTACTCCGTGGTCGCCCCAACCGAAGGCATAATCTCATATCACTAGGTTTTAATATTTATAAATTTGTTTGACATGAGTGAGTTTTGTGCCTTAAGCTCCAAAGGGTCTTCTCGTCTTGTATAAGTATACCCGCCTCTGCACGGATAGGTCAATTTCACTGACTGGAAAAGGGAGACAGCTGAGCTTTCGTTTAACCATTCATACATGTCCCTATTTAGAGAACTAGTGATTGCGCTACCTTTGCACGGTTAAGATACCGCGGCCGTTGAACTTTTAGTCACTGGGCAGGCCGGACCTCCTATTTTAGACTTTCAGGAGGCGATGTTTTTGGTAAACAGGCGGAGCTTTGGTTTGCCGAGTTCCTTCCTTTTCTTTTAGTCTTTCTTTTATGCACTCCAGTGTGGGGGTAACGATGTTTATTTGTGGGGTTTTCTTGGTTACTTTGTTATTCATATTTCCCTCTTTGTCTGGGTTCGTTAAATATCAGTGGTAGGTCCGATCTGATTTACACTTGTGCTCGGAGAAGGTTAAGTTCTTCTTGTTACTCATTTTAGCATAATCTCTTCCATGAATGCATGGAAAGGCCTAGTATTGTAGGGGAAATAAGACTTTTTGTCGGTATAATAAATTTTTTCTTGTTTGAGCTTTGACGCTTTCTGTTTAGGTGGCTGCTTTTAGGCCCACTGGGACAATATATTTTTGGTAGTATGATCTTTATTCACCTGCTAAGGTTGTATCCTTTGTTTAAGGGGCTGTACCTCCTTAAACTAACTCTCATATTTATCTCATGGCCTTGATATCGTATTTTTGGTTTGAGTTTTATGGGGCTGAACTTATATTCATTTTCTAGGCAACCAGCTATTACCAAGTTCGATAGGTCTGTCACTTCTACCCGGAGCTCTTCCCACTCTTTTGCCACAGAGACGGGTTGGCCCTACTTCTATATAGGCTGTCTCGGGGTAGCTCACTTGGTTTCGGGGTTTCAAACTAAAGGCCTCTTCGCTTGAATATACTTGCTAAATCATGATGCAAAAGGTACAAGATTTAGTCTTTGGTTTTTATGGCTTTTATGATTTATTTCATTTCTTTTTCAACTTTCCCTTGCGGTACTGTCTCTATTGCTTTAGGTGGGCCTTTTCTGTCTCCCATACTAAGGTGAAGAATGTTTTAGTTGATTGTTTTTGGGTTAAATTTTTTATTTAGGATGTAGAGTTATATTGGTTATTAAGCTAGTTATTTGGCTCAGAGTGAACCGATTTGCACGGATATCTTCACGGTGTAAGGGGGATGCTATACTATTTAGCTGCACTCTGGGTTTGTCCAAGTGCACCTTCCGGTACACTTACCTTGTTACGACTTGCCTCCCCTTGTCGGTGCTTTGGGGTTAAGTAAATTTTTAACATTGACTGGGGAGAGTGACGGGCGGTGTGTACGCACCTCAGGGCCGGGTTCAAAAGGACACTCTATTTCCTTTTTACTACTAAATCCTCCTTTAAGCAATATTTCATATTGCATCTTCGTAATATTCTGTTGTAGAAAATGTAGCCCATTTCTTCCCACTTCGTTGGCTGCACCTCGACCTGACGTTTTGAGTAGTGCTCTTTTTGCTTACTTTTATTCCCTCACGGGGTAAGCTGACGACGGTGGTATATAGACTGGTTTGGCTAGAAGTGGTGAGGTTTAACGGGGATTATCAGTTATAGAACAGGCTCCTCTAGGGGGGTCTAAGGCACCGTCAGGTCCTTTGGGTTTTAAGCTGTTGCTCGTAATATTTAGGCGGACTGTCGTGTGTATTTATGTCTTGGTTTATGGCTGAGCATAGTGGGGTATCTAATCCCAGTTTGTTTCTCAGCTTTCGTGGAATCAGGTGTTTTTATTAAAGCAACTTTCGTGTTTGGGTTTCGGGTCCCTAGAAGTGTATAACAACCAAAGGGCCATTTGGCTTTATTTTTATTATCCTAACCACGCTTTACGCCGTATATTATCAACTAGGGCTATTCGTTTAACCGCGGTTGCTGGCACGAATTTTACCGGCCCTCTTAACCTCAACTAAGTCAGGTTTACACCCATAGCTTAATGTTTATCACTGCTGAGTTCCCTTGGGGGTGTGGCATGCTAGGCGTCTTGGGCTAAATATTTGTTCCTGATACCCACTCCTGTTCCACTGATTGGGGGTGAGGGTTTATTCACGGGGCTGCGGAGACTTGCATGTGTAAGTTGGGTTAAGGCTGATATAAAGGTTGGGACCACGTCTTTGTGCGTGCGGGGGTTTTTAGGACCCATCTTAGCATTTTCAGTGTTATGCCAGCTGATGAGGTACG